GAGACATGTCAGAGCCGGGGCATCCCAATCAGATTGAGCGGGATGACAGTTTTTCATTCCGAATCTGTAAAATCAAAATTTCGATCAAATCACACATCGCAGTATACGAGGCCTTCTAATTCTTTAAGCGGTTTATCTAAAAGATTCGCGATATAACTAGGAAGACGTTTCAAATACCACACATGAGTTACTGGACATGCCAGTTTAATGTATCCCATTTGATATCTTCGTACCCGAGAATCAACAAACTCGACTCCGCATTGTTCGCAAAATTTCGGTTCTTCTTTTTTATCTCCGATTACTCGATAATTTCCACAAGCACAAATTCCACTTTTTATCGGCCCAAAAATTCTTTCACAAAACAATCCATCCCTTTCCGGTTTATTGGTTTTGTAATGAAAAGTATAGGGTTTTGTCACCTCTCCAATCATCTCTCCATTAGGTAGGATTTTATTGGCCCAAGCGCTTATTTGTTGAGGAGAAACTGATCCAATTCGAAGTTGTTGATGTTTATACCGGTCGATCATAGAAGAAAAATTCTGATTCATTCCGATCAAGCTTCCTTCCTATTAATCTGGAAGTTCTTCTCAGATACAAGGAAATGGTTCAGTTCTAAAGCCAAAGATCGTAGTTCTCGAACGAGCAATCGAAAAGATTCTGGAGCATCCTCGGGGTTAGGTATTGTTCCTCCAATGATCGTAGTACCAAGTACTTCCTGGCGAGCTCTAATATGATCAGATTTATAAGTAAGCATCTCTTGTAAAATATGAGCAACACCAAACCCCTCTAGAGCCCAAACTTCCATTTCTCCTACCCGCTGTCCCCCTTGTTTGGCTCTTCCTCTAAGAGGTTGTTGTGTAACAAGTGCGTAATGTCCGCTGGAACGCCCGTGGATTTTATCATCAACTTGATGAATTAATTTCAGGATATAGGACTTTCCTATTATAACAGGCTGTTCGAAAGGATCCCCCGTTCTCCCATCAAATATTCTGCTTTTCCCCGGATATTCGGGTTCAAATACCCATGGATTCGCTGTTTGCTTACCGGCTTCATATAATTCAGAAAACACCAGTTTTCTGGAGGCCTCTTGCTCATATCTCTCATCAAAGGGTGCTATTCGATAATGCCTGTCTAACAGATCCCCCGCGAGCCCGAGCGAGCACTCAAATATCTGACCTACATTCATTCGTGAAGGTACTCCTAATGGGTTGAAAACCATATCGACGGGTGTTCCATCTTGCAAATAAGGCATATCTTGTCTAGGCACAATTTTGGAAATGATACCTTTATTCCCGTGCCTTCCTGCTACTTTATCACCTACTTTGATTTCACGCTTCTGTAAAATATATACACGAATCGTTTCTGGATTATAGCTGGAACCCCCTTTTTTATGGACCCATCTCACATCAATAACTCGACCTCTGCCACCTATAGGTAATTTTAGACAAGTTTCTTTTGCAGTGGATACTTGAATACCAAGTATGGCTCGTAATAATCTATCTTCCGGAGCATATGATGATTCTTTCGCCATCTGCGGAGTTAATTTACCTACTAAAATATCACCCGTTTCTACCCAAGAGCCCAGCATCACAATTCCATTTCTGTCTAAATTGCGGAGTAAATGAGCCTCTAAGTGTGGTATTTCGTTAGTGATTCTTTCGGGGCCTTGGCTTGTCACATGAGTTTGAATTTCATATTTCCGTATATGAAAAGAAGTATAAATATCTCCATATACCAGACGTTCGCTAATGAGTACTGCATCCTCAAAATTGTAGCCCTCCCAGGGCATATAAGCTACTAATACATTTTTTCCTAAAGCGAGTTCGCCACCAACTGTAGCAGCACCGTCCGCTAAAATTTGTCCCTTTTTAATGCACTTACCCCGCGTAACCCGGGTTTTTTGATGCATACAAGTATTTTTATTGGAACGTTGATACATAATCAATGGTATACTTAGAGTGTTTCCATTACCTGATAAAAAGATCTTGTCAGTATCGGTATAAATGATCTTTCCCTCGTGTTCGGCTATAGCGGAAACCCCCGAATCTAGAGCCGCTTGACGTTCCAACCCAGTTCCAACAATGCACTTCTCGGATCGAGAAAGCGGAACTGCTTGACGTTGCATATTAGAACTCATTAAAGCCCGATTCGCATCATTGTGCTCGATAAAAGGAATGAGGGAAGCTCCAATAGAAAAATATTGGAAGGGAAAAATGCTTCGAAGCTGAATCTGTTCCCATGCAATAGTCAGGAATTCTTGACGGTATCTAGCTGGAACAACCTGTTCTTCCTGAATACCATGATTTAATGCCAACGAATTTCCTGCCGTTACCATAAAGTATTCATCTACACTTGGTGATAGATAAACCACCCGTAGTACCCCTTTTGATCTCTCAGAAATTTCATAAAATGGCCTTTCTAAAGACCCCCAATCACCAATCCTCGCATGAATTGCTAAGGATCCAATGAGTCCAACATTGATTCCTTCGGATGTATCAATTGGGCAAATACGCCCATAGTGACTAGGATGAATATCTCGTATCCGAAAACTAGCAGTTCGCCCTGTCAACCCCCCAGGACCCAAATAACTCAATTTTCGCCCATGAACTATTTGTGTCAATGGATTTGTTYGATCYAAAACTTGAGATAGGGGGTGTAGGCCGAAAACTGATTCATAGGTGGTTGTTAATGGAGTTGAAGTTACCAAATTATGAGGAGTCGGTATCAATTTTTGCCTAATAGCTCCACCCATAGTTCCTCGAACCGCATTTTCTAAACGAACCATAGCCAATCCGAATTGATCTTGTAACAGATCCGCTACAGAACGAATCCGTTTATTTTTTAAGTGATTCATATCGTCAAGTGTACCCATTCCAAATTTCATTCCGATCAAGTGATCCGCAGCTGCCAATACATCCCGCGCTAACAAAAATGTAATGTTCTGAGGTATATCAAGATTAAGTCTCTGGTTCATATTTCGCCGACCAACCCTTCCTAATTCACATCTTTGTTGAAAAAATTTCTTTTGTAATTCCTTACATAAGGACTCAGAAAAGACTGGGTCCCCGCCTACACAAGCAAATTGTTGATAAAATTCCAAAATAGCATTTTCCTTTGACCCAATTTTTTTTTTCTCCTTATCAGTTGGAAAAGACAAGAAAATTTCAGGGTAACAAACATTATCTAGAATTTCTTTTAAATTCGAACCCATAGCTGATGATGGAACTAGAATAGATATTTTTTGTTTCCTACTCACGCGCGCCCATATTCTTGCTTTTCTATCAATCTCTAATTCTGATCTTCCTCCCCAATCTGATATTATGGTACCGGTATAGACTGAAATTCCGTTATGGTCYAATTCTGAACGATAATAAATACCGGGACTTTGCAATATTTGATTGATTACTATTCTGTATATTCCATTTACTATAGAGGTTCCCAGGGAATTCATTAGAGGAATGTTTCCAATAAATATGGTTTGTTTTTGCATATCCCTACCGGTTTTCCAAATTAATCCCGCGGGTACATACAATTCTGAACAGTATGTGAGTGATCCATGCACAGCTTCTCTTTCTTTTATTAAAGGTTCTACCAATTGATATGTTTCCACAAATAATTGAAATTCAATTTCTTGATCTGTATCTTCAATTTTTGGAAACTTATAAAGTTCTTCCATCAAGCCCTGATCAATGAACCGACAAAATCCCTCAAATTGTATCTGACTAAACCCCGGTACTGTAGACATTCCCCCATTTGCATCTCGAAGCATCTTTAGTTTCCCATTTATCGAAAAAATCCCATTCATTGGCTCATTCTTCGTCGAACGATATGGATCGATCTAGCAATGATGCGGATTTCTCGAGCAATGATGGAATGTATATTCTGTTTACTGAATCACATGAAATTTTAAACAACTCCATATCAGATATGTAATGTCTGAAATGCGTATGAACGGAGAAATAAAGAGAATTTTCTACTCAAATTTGTAACAGATACAAATGAAAATTACTTGAGAAAATAAAACATTCCCGGAAACAGAATTCTGCCACTTAACTTAGACTTATGTTATGTATGGAATCTTGTATAGAATATATAAAGTGATCCAATTTCTACCTATTATTATGATATTAAGCTCCTGTTGGATACCAAATAAACGGACTCAGGATTTTTTGATCTATTCTCTCTGAATGCGATTAAAGACAGAAATGATTCGCAAAAAGGAGATATGGTGTGACCTACGCGACCCATTTGTATTTGTTCGTCGAATTCGTGGATATAGAATTCCAGTGCACAAGAGGGGTTAAGAACACTCAGATATAGCTGGATAGCTATCCGTATATCGCCTATTCAAGTTCTGCTTGAATAACATGAACCATGCTATATCCTAATTATATTTGATATTCAATGAAAAACGGAAAAATGTAAGCAGGGTAATTCCCTTAATTCTCTTATAGTATAGATATATCATAATCATATATATAATATATAAAATACCTGCTTAGGTGGATCTACGTAACAATTTCTATTCTGGGGTTTACATATACACATAATTGTTATTATAATTGTAATTGAAAAGGATTTTTTTTTGAAAAAAAAAAATTGACACCGATTAATTGTGTATCAATTTCATTTTCTTATGACACTAACTAAAGAAAGGCAATTTGAGATCCAAAAACCTTTCGTGAATTCACAGTCAATAGTTAATGGTTCAAATTTGCCCTTAATTTTCATTTATGTGACTGAAAAGCCACTTTTTATCTTTCAATAGAAAACCGGGGGGACTTCTTCTTCTTTTTATTTTAGGTTTATTAGAAAAAAGATAAGGAAAGTGGGATTCAGCAAATCCAAAAAGGGTGGGGAATTTTCCTCTATTTTTTTTTTCGTTTTGGCGGCATGGCCGAGCGGTAAGGCGGGGGACTGCAAATCCTTTTTCCCCAGTTCAAATCCGGGTGTCGCCTGATCAATAAAAACTCGAAATACCTTTGAATAAAGAATAAAATCGTCAAATTCTTGCCCAACAAAAAGCAGAGGAAAATAAATGACTATAATTGCCGTGCTCGATTTTAAGAATCTGGGGATAAAAGACTGTCAATCCTTGCGACTAGGATTCAAAGGCGGATTATGGTATATTAAGGCTAGAAAGGCTAGGATATACGGACTTCCACTACTGGTGTAGTGTCTACTTACTGAGTTAGATAGTCAAATGGGGAATCAAACAAATTAGTGGTGTAAGGGGTAGAAGATACTTTGACGTTGTATACAGACTCACGGGAGTCTCTAAATGCTCAGACATTCACTCAATATTGGACCAGCTGGATAATTGTCTTTTCATAGAATAAAATAAAAGTGAAAAAAAACTTTTTTATTTTCAGTAACCCCCCGGCAAGAATAAAATGTAAAAGGGGGTCTCCTATTGTTTCGCAGAGACAATAAGGATTAGAATTAGATAACAGAGAAGATAGAAATCTTTGATAGATTGTAAAATATCTCGATTGTATATATATTTTTTTTTTGCTTATGGAGGGCAATAAAAAAGCAATAGGTTTACTATATCCTACATGTTCCGTTACTAACATTCCTTTTACAATTACAAGAAAGTAACTGCGCGCTTTGCTTGGGCTTAATGCTTCCTAATTTTACGATAATATAGGAACTTGTTCTGGGTGGATTTATTGGATTAGTTTATCAATAGCCTTCCTCGGTCAGAAATCTTTTTTGACTCTGCGCCACTGATTCGATTATTATTAGTGATTAATACTGGAAGAAATTCTTCATATTCATAGAGATAGGGGACATAATTCACATGGATATAGTAAGTCTTGCTTGGGCTGCTTTAATGGTAGTCTTTACATTTTCCCTTTCACTCGTAGTATGGGGAAGAAGTGGACTCTAGAACTCTAGAGTCGTTACTAATTTAATTGAGTTGAGTAATAAAGCTGTATCAATACAATAGTTGCATAGATCGTTCTGCAAAGCGTTTTTTTATTTAAATTAAATATAAAGAATATCTCCCATTTCCAAATAAATTCTAAATGGAATGGAATATATGAAGAAGAACCTTTCAATCAAACAAATATTTCATTTCAATTATTCCTATGTTCATATTTTGAAAGTAAAAGGGATACACACGATATGAAATTTTTTCCAGCCAAATGCTTTCTAAATGTCTAAATGTTATATTTTGATGACCTGGCTATTACCAGAATTACATATGCATATTACAAAGAGTCAACCCCCTTTTTATTTGTTTCCCTCCTTAGTGCCCAAACAAAAAGGAAGTTGATCTGTTATTACTTAGCTACCTACTTTCTACCGGGGCAACATAGAATAGATAAGATATAAGGGTTGTTCGACAACGTACTAGGCATAATAGGATCTTGCGCCGGGCGATTCACACATCGCGCACTTACCCTTAACCTTTGTTTTAAATTCCTAGAACTCTTAATTTACACTTTACCGACTCACTTCATATCGCGGTTCACGCGTTAAAAATAGGCGTAATCCACTACTATATTTTACAAATCTGTCTGAACAATTTCCCATAGAATGACTTGACTCATCTGTTAATGGCTCAATCAATTATTCTTTGTTGGGTTGATAAGATATAAAGGGGGAGTACTCGGTTTCGTTTCTTTATTTATTATATATCTATACGCCCATAATATCCGTCCATACCATATCTTTCTTCCATTGATTTGATTGTTTCGACAGCTCCCGGTATTCCTATTGAAAATAATAAGAAACCTAGTAACGAGAAGCATAAGACATATAAAACATAAGAGTCAAAACGCACATTCGATTATGCTCAGAATCACGACAAATCAAATGGATGTTTCAAAGACCTAGACTTGAGAGGCCTTGCTATTTCGGAATTGGGGTGAGGGGCTTTTTACTTTATTTTTTTATATGTACATTACGCATATGTGATTTATATGTACTTGGATGAATATACATATTAACATATTATAAATAGAGCTATGATTAAAATGAAATTAAGCCTATAATATCTTTATACAATACAGCCCAACATTTTAACTGTATCTTTATACAAAAATAGATAGTGTGGTAGAAAGGTTCATATTTTTCTTTCTACCATACTATCGGATCTCATATACTGTTGAGTCTAGTCCGCCCATCTAATTTAAGACGTGGGATTTGAATCTCATTTCATTTATTCCATCAATTGATAAGAACTAAGAATAAGAAGTCGAACTTGATTTAATCCTTTTGACTGACCGTTTTGACGTAAATAATAAGTAAAAAAGCAGTAGGAATTAGAATGAACAATGCAGTAGCAATAAATGCAAGAATATTTACTTCCATAATTTTATCGTTTTTTTTTTATTTCACAATAACTCGGGATCTAATCCCATAGAGATTCTAATTCTTTCGCCCGTAATTCCGATGGGATGCAATTCACCCCGATGATATTAAATCGGATTAATATTATTATGAATAACAATATCTGAGATATCAAATAGATTTTTCATCGATAATTTGAATAGTATAACACAGGAAGATCTTTTATACATACGCAATAAAAAATGGAATTCCTGATCCAATCAAGAATCTATTAGATTTTTCATTCTTTTCCGGTCTTTGTTTCTTTTATATAACCCCCCATCTTCTTTAATAGAATAATATAATGACGTACCATCTGACCTATCTGACACTTCCTTTGATCACACACTCAATCAATATAGCAGAAGTGAAATGGAAAAAAGAAGGAATTAAGCTCGAAACTAGGTTTTTTTTGATCTAATTTCCTTAGAAGACAAAGAGGTAAAGATGGGTACCGATATTGCCGATATAAAAGATCTAATATTTCGACAATTTTACTATTTTATTTTGGAATTTGTTCTTTACTTCAATAGGACCTTTCAATCAACCAGGAAAAAAGATTATTCATTCCCTCACTAAGCTAAGAAATTTCGATCCTTGTTTGATCTTTCTTTTATTAATATCCTCTTCCTTGGATTTGTACTGGGACACATATCAAATATCCAAAATTCAGTGTGAAAATTGAATGAGATAGATTGTTTCCAATTAGGAATTGAGGTTAGACAAACTTGGAGCTGGGAGTTACTTAAAAGCATTCTGCCGGTGTTAAGGTTACGTTAAATTAGTATCGTACAATACAATAAATGACTCCCAATTGGTGTACGGGCTCCCGGAAAACATATGGGTATTTTATTCTATTCCAGGGATCCGGAGCAAGCAGACAAGTACGGTATCTCTTGTAATTCTTACTTGTGGTGCTACCAACAGTTGTAGCAATCTACATATGTCTATTGTCTCTTCTATCCCCCATCAATCGGTACAAATTGAATTAATTGAAGTGTATTTGTTCGATAAGAAATGCAAAACGACAAAGGAAAGAAAAAAGAAATAAGGATGGATCCAGCAATGCGAATTAGATCCTGCTCCGTGCCCCTCTTCACAGAAAATAGATAGATGAATTGATGGATTCATCAGATTCTAGGCCGGGACTGACGGGGCTCGAACCCGTAGCTTCCGCCTTGACAGGGCGGTGCTCTGACCGATTGAACTACAATCCCAGAGAAATAAGGTGTGTGGCCTACATATTTTTAATGATTTCAGTCAAACAAGTTCAGTTCTAGCTAGACTCGTCTTATTGTAACAGAGAAACAAGTGATATATTAACGAATATGAACTTTAGCGAGAACGATACAGATTGCTAGTAATCCTATTGTAAACTCGCGTCAAATCAATGGATAATAGCTATTTTGTTCTTTACTTATATTTTATTTTTATTTTCAGATGTTTCCGGAGGATAAATTTGAAAATGAAATTGGATATCATCTCATGATGGATCGGCGAATTTTTGGGCCGAGCTGGATTTGAACCAGCGTAGGCATATTGCCAACGAATTTACAGTCCGTCCCCATTAACCACTCGGGCATCGACCCGGGAAGAATCAATTCTAGACTTATTGATAATCCATGAGCAACTTCCTTTCGTAGTACCCTACCCCCAGGGGAAGTCGAATCCCCGTTGCCTCCTTGAAAGAGAGATGTCCTGAACCGCTAGACGATGGGGGCCCCGATCGCCACCATACTATGCTCATAGTATGAGTATGAACAGTTTTTTGGAATTGTCAATATAATGTAATGGTGTGACTAAATCCGAGAAAGCTTTTCACCCTTCGCGATTCCTATAATTTTTTTATTCTTCACTCATATAGTTCATGAATCGTTCTCATTAATTTATTTTATATATTTAATGAAGTAATGCTCTAATCTAATGAAGTATATATAGGATTAGGATCCCTAGGGGAGTGATTTGATTTGTTCGGCAAAAAAGATTAAACGCCATTCTCCAACTTTCACTCATTGATTCACGCATTGTTAAGATGAGATATGTCTATCTCTATCTCAGACTAAGACAGGAAAAAAAGAAACGGTCAAAATTATATATATATAAAAGTTTAGGTCCGGTACAAGTGAATTTTCTTCATCACACGATTCGATGAAATAAAAAATATCTTGGATCTCTAATTGAATTATGTATCAATCAATTGAATCTCGTTCCAAATGGGTTCAATAAAAGCAAAGCAACTAGGCTTAGCCCCGACTTCCTAAAAATTTATTGTTTCGGAATGAGTCACTATGGAGACATATACATATCTAGATGTCCATATATTATATACATAGATACATACAGTAGACTCATAGTGGCTAGCGCCTCACTCGGGAATTGAACCAAACGGGCCCTTTTAACTCAGTGGTAGAGTAACGCCATGGTAAGGCGTAAGTCATCGGTTCAAATCCGATAAGGGGCTTTTCCGCAAAACCCCAGTCCGAGTCTTCATTTTGTAATAGAAAATAGTCATTTTTTTATTAGATATTTGTATTTGTTTGTAATAAAAAAAGTAAACATCCAAATATTAATATAATAATATATTAGAATTATAGTCATAGTTATAAGTTATAATAGTAGTCTCATTAGAAAATAAAGTTGAACATTTGTTCATTATAAT